TTAAAAATAAGCTAAATAAAGCTTTTGGGTTCATACCCCAAATATAAAGGAAATACCTTTTTTTTAAAACCTAATAAAGTGCCTGATTAAAAGGATTATTCTGATAGGATAAATAATGTAATGTATTTACCTTTATTATATTTTTTAGAATTAAACTAAATCTATTAATATCAAAAATTAAAGTGCATCTTACACTAAAATATATTTTAAATAAAAATAAATTTATAATTTATTGTGGAATATATAAATTATATATATATATATATATATATAATTTATTCTTTTTTTTTATTTTTATATTAATAAATTCTAATAAAATATTTTTTTTTTTTATTCTTTTTTTTAGAACTTTAATTTCAATTTCAGCAAACTCATGATTAGGATGTTGAATCGGATTAGAAATTAATTTACTTAGATTTATCCCCCTTATCTCTAAGTCAAATAATTTACTTAATTCTGAAGCTTCATTGAAATATTTCTTAACCCAATCAATTGCATCTATTAATTTTTTTTTTTCAATTATTTTAATAATAATAATAATAAAAAATTTTGAAATCAATTTTATTTTGTCAATTATAATTAATTCATCTTTACTAATAAAAATAGGATCAGTACCTTTTCATTTTTGATTTCCTAATATTATAGAAGGATTATCATGATTAAATTGTTTTATTTTAATAACTTGACAAAAATTATCCCCTATAATTATTTTATCATATTATATTAATAATAAATTTATTATAATAATTTCTATAATTAATGTTATTATTGGAGCAATAGGAGGATTTAATCAACTATCTTTACGAAAACTTATAGCATTTTCCTCAATTAATAATTTAGGATGATTGTTAATTTCAATAATAATTAGAGAAAATTTATGAATAATTTATATAATTATATATTCATTTTTAATTTTTATTTTTTGTTTTCTTTTTTTCACAATAAATATTTTTTATTTAAATCAATTATTTTCATTAAATATAAATTTTTTAATTAAAATATCAATTATAATTAATTTTATATCAATGGGAGGTTTGCCCCCTTTCATCGGATTTTTTCCAAAATGAATTATTATTAATTTTTTATTAAATTTTAATTTTTATATTATTACATTTATATTTATTATAATAAGATTAATTATATTATTTTTATATATTCGAATTATTTACTCATCATTTATATTTTTTAATTTTAAAATAAAATGATTTAAAAATTTTATTAATAATAAATTAATTATTTTAATTAATTTATTTAATTTTATTTCTTTATTAGGGATAATTATTAGAACAATATTTTTCTTTTAAGGTTTTAAGTTAATAAAAACTAATAATCTTCAAAATTATTTATAAAGAAATTTCTTTAAGCCTTAGTATATTATACAACTTAAAATTTGCAATTTTATATTATTTATTAACTATAAAACTTAATAAAAGAGAAAATTCCCGTAAATAAATTTACAATTTATCGCTTATAACTCAGCCATTTTATTTAGCGAAAATGACTTTTTTCAACAAATCATAAAGATATTGGAACATTATATTTTATTTTTGGTATTTGAGCAGGAATACTAGGAACATCACTAAGAATTTTAATTCGAATAGAATTAGGAACCCCTAGATTTTTAATTGGAGATGATCAAATTTATAATACAATTGTAACAGCTCATGCATTTATTATAATTTTTTTTATAGTTATACCGATTATAATTGGAGGATTTGGAAATTGATTAATTCCTTTAATATTAGGAGCACCTGATATAGCTTTCCCTCGAATAAATAACATAAGATTTTGATTATTACCACCCTCTTTAATATTATTAATTTCAAGAAGTATTGTAGAAAATGGAGCAGGAACCGGATGAACAGTGTACCCCCCACTATCATCTAATATTGCACATGGAGGATCTTCTGTAGACTTAGCAATTTTTTCATTACATTTAGCAGGAATTTCTTCAATTTTAGGAGCTATTAATTTTATTACGACTATTATCAACATACGAATTAACAACCTAGCCTTAGATCAAATATCATTATTTATTTGAGCAGTAGGAATTACAGCTTTACTGTTATTATTATCTTTACCTGTATTAGCTGGAGCTATTACTATATTATTAACTGACCGAAATCTTAATACTTCATTTTTTGACCCTGCTGGAGGAGGAGATCCTATTTTATATCAACATTTATTCTGATTTTTTGGACATCCAGAAGTTTACATTTTAATTTTACCTGGATTTGGAATTATCTCACATATTATTTCTCAAGAAAGAGGTAAAAAAGAAACTTTTGGATCTTTAGGAATAATTTATGCTATATTAGCCATTGGATTATTAGGATTTATTGTATGAGCCCATCATATATTTACTGTAGGAATAGATATTGATACTCGAGCTTATTTTACCTCAGCAACCATAATTATTGCAGTACCAACAGGTATTAAAATTTTTAGTTGATTAGCTACTATCTATGGAACTCAAATTAACTATAGACCCTCAATACTTTGAAGATTAGGATTTATTTTCTTATTTACAGTAGGAGGTTTAACAGGTGTAATTCTAGCTAATTCTTCAATTGATATTACATTACATGATACTTATTACGTAGTAGCACATTTTCATTATGTATTATCAATAGGAGCTGTATTCGCAATTTTTGGAGGATTTATTCATTGATATCCATTATTTACTGGATTAATAATAAATCCCTACTTATTAAAAATTCAATTTATCGTAATATTTATTGGAGTTAATTTAACATTTTTCCCGCAACATTTTTTAGGCTTAGCTGGAATACCTCGACGATATTCAGATTATCCAGATAGATTTTTATCCTGAAATATTATTTCATCATTAGGATCATATATATCATTAATTTCAATAATATTTATAATAATTATTATTTGAGAATCAATAATCAACCAACGATTAATCTTATTTACAATAAATATATCATCATCTATTGAATGACTTCAAAACACTCCCCCTACTGAACATTCATATAATGAACTTCCAATTTTAAGTAACTTCTAATATGGCAGATTATATGTAATGGATTTAAAACTCATTTATAAAGGATTGTCCTTTTTTTAGAATATGGCAACATGATCTAATTTAAATTTTCAAAATGGAGTTTCACCTTTAATAGAACAAATTATTTTTTTTCATGATCATTCTTTAATTATTTTAATTATAATTACTATATTAGTTTCATATATAATATTAAGAATATTCTTTAATAATTTTATTAATCGATTTTTATTAGAAGGACAAATAATTGAATTAATTTGAACTATTTTACCAGCTATTACATTAATTTTTATTGCTTTACCATCTTTACGTTTACTATACTTATTAGATGAATTAAATAACCCATTAATTACTATTAAATCTATTGGACATCAATGATATTGAAGTTATGAATATTCAGATTTCAAAAATATTGAATTCGATTCATATATAATTAATAACTATGATAATATTAATAATTTTCGTTTATTAGATGTTGATAATCGAATTATTGTACCAATAAATAATAATATTCGAATATTAATTACAGCTACAGATGTAATTCATTCATGAACTATTCCAGCAATTGGGGTAAAAGTTGATGCTAATCCTGGCCGACTAAATCAAACAAGATTTTTTATTAATCGACCAGGATTATTTTTTGGACAATGTTCTGAAATTTGTGGGGCAAACCATAGTTTTATACCTATTACAATTGAAAGAATTTCAATTAAAAATTTTATTAATTGAGTAAATAATTATTCATTAGATGACTGAAAGCAAGTAATGGTCTCTTAAACCAAAATATAGTAAATTAGCAATTACTTCTAATGAATAAAGAATTAGTTAAATTTATAACATAAATATGTCAAATTTAAATTATTATATTATAATATTCTTTTATTCCTCAAATAATACCATTAAACTGAATCATATTATTTATTTTTTTTATTTGTATTTATATTATATTTAATATTATAAATTATTATATTTTTTCATATAAAAATAAATTTCTTATAAAAAAATATAATAATATAAACAAAAATTTCAATTGAAAATGATAAGTAACTTATTTTCAATTTTTGATCCTACAACTAATATTTTTAATTTATCATTTAATTGATTAAGAACAATAATTGGAATTATAATATTACCTCTTCCTTATTGATTTATACCTAATCGACATTTTATATTATGAAATTTTATTATTAATAAACTTCATAAAGAATTTAAAATATTATTAGGAATTAATCAATTTAATGGATCAACTTTTATTTTTATTTCACTATTTTCATTCATTTTATTTAATAACTTCTTAGGATTATTACCTTATATTTTTACAAGAACTAGTCATTTAACTATTTCACTATCAATTTCATTAACACTTTGATTAGCTTTCATAATTTATGGATGAATTAACAATACCCAACATATATTTATTCATTTAATCCCACAAGGAACTCCTCCTATTTTAATACCTTTTATAGTTTTAATTGAAACTATTAGTAATATTATTCGACCAGGAACATTAGCTGTACGATTAACAGCTAATATAATTGCAGGACATTTATTATTAACTTTACTTAGTAGAAGAAGAAATAATTTATCAAATTATTTATTGATTATTTTAATTTTTATTCAAATTTTATTATTAACATTAGAATCAGCAGTTGCTATTATTCAATCTTATGTAATCTCAATTCTTAGTACACTTTATTCTAGTGAAATTAATTAATTCATATAAAATGTCAATAAATCAAAATCACCCTTATCATTTAGTAAATTACAGACCTTGACCATTAACAAGAGCTATTGGATCATTAACTTTAGTCACAGGATTAGTAAAATGATTTCATAATTTTAACTTAAATATATTATTATTAGGATATATTATTATTATTTTATCCATATATCAATGATGACGAGATATTTATCGAGAAAGAACATTTCAAGGAAATCATACCATTTTAGTATCTAATGGATTACGTTGAGGAATAATCTTATTTATTATTTCAGAAATTTTTTTTTTTATTTCTTTTTTTTGAGCATTTTTCCATAGAAGATTATCTCCTAATATTGAAATTGGATCAAACTGACCCCCAATAAATATCTTATCATTTAATCCATTTCAAATTCCACTATTAAATACAATTATTTTAATCTCATCTGGATTAACAGTAACATGAGCTCATCATTCATTGATAGAAAATAATTTTACACAAACTTCACAAAGATTATTAATTACTATTATTTTAGGAATTTATTTTTCAATTTTACAAGGCTACGAATATATAGAAGCATCATTCTCTATTGCAGATAGAATTTATGGATCAACATTTTTCATAGCAACAGGATTTCATGGAATTCATGTTATTATTGGAACTTCATTTTTATTAATTTGTTTTATTCGTCATATTAATAACCATTTTTCTATAAATCATCACTTTGGATTTGAAGCAGCAGCATGATATTGACATTTTGTAGATGTAGTATGATTATTCCTTTTTATTTCTATTTATTGATGAGGTAATTAATTAATTTCAATTAAATATTATTTATATAATATATTTAGTATATTTGACTTCCAATCAAAAAGTTTAATTTTATTTAATATAAATAATTTATTTATTATTAAATTTATCAATTATTATTATTATTTTATCCAATATTATTATATTATTATCAAGAATCTTAAGAAAAAAAATAATATCTGACCGAGAAAAATGTTCACCATTTGAATGCGGATTTGACCCAATATCATCGGCACGAATTCCATTTTCATTACATTTTTTCCTAATTACTATAATTTTTTTAATTTTTGATGTAGAAATTGCACTAATCTTACCAATTATTAAATTATTTAAAATAGTAAATTTCATAATTTGAACAAAAGTAAGATTTTTTTTTATTATTATATTACTTATTGGGTTATATCACGAATGAAATCAAAACATAATTAATTGAATTAATTAGGATTTTAGTTTAAAAAAAACATTTGATTTGCATTCAAAAAATATTATTTTTAATATATCTTATATATATATATATATATATATAATAAGAAGCAATATTGCATTTAATTTCGACTTAAAAGAAAGAGATAAATTATCTCCTTATTTTAATTGAAACCAAAATAGAGGTATATCACTGTTAATGATATTAATGAATAAATATTCCAATTAAATTAGAAATATATTCAAAATTAAACTTCTAATTTAATTTATAGTGATTTAATTCATTAATATTTCTAAATAAGAAATATATTTAAAATTAAACTACTAATTTAATTAATAGTGATTTAATTCATTAATATTTCTTAAAAATTTATATAGTTTAATAAAAACCTTACATTTTCATTGTAAAAATAAAATTAATTATATTTTTATAAATATATATATATATATATATATATATATATATTTTAATTTTAATTTATTTAAAGATAAAATTATCACCTTAATATCTTCAATATTAAACTCTATGAATTAAGCTATTTAAATTTATATATATATATATATATATATATATATATATATATATAAATAAATTTAATTAAATCATTAAAATAATAAATATAAAAATTATTATTCATAAAATAAATCTAAATAAATAAATTTTAAAATTATTTATCTGATAAAAAGAATAAAAAAAAGAATAATTTTTTATAATACTCAATAACCCATAACCTCTATAATATTCTCTTCAACCTAAATCAATTATATATTTTAAATTATAACTATAATTTAAATACATATTTCTTAAACCATAAGTTCTTAAACTAGGTATAAACCATATATTACACAAAAATATTCTTAACTTATAACTAAATAAAAATTTATTCAATGAATAAAAATTTATATTACTAATTAAATAACCTATTAATAAACCAAAAATAGTAAAATAAATAACTATTAATTTTATATTTAAAGATAAATAAATTATATAAGGATAATTATAAATCAATCAATTTAATATTCTACCAGAAAAAATTCTTATAAATAATAAAATTATTATTCCTTTTAATATAATATAATCCTCATCATAAATATTAAAAATTGAAATTAAATTATAATCATTAATTATTAAATAAATTAATAAACGAATAGTATAAAATATAGTTATACCAGTAGATAAATAATATAAAATAAAAATTAATAAATTTAAATTACTTATTAAAACTATCTCTAAAATTAAATCCTTTGAATAAAACCCAGCTAAAAAAGGAATCCCACATAAAGATAAATTTGAAATGTTTATACATAAAGAAGTTATAGGAATGTAAACTCTTAACCCCCCTATAAATCGAATATCCTGATTATCTATTATCATATGAATAATTATCCCAGCACATATAAATAATAATGCTTTAAATATTGCATGAGTTAATAAATGATAAAAAGCTAAATCACCAAATCCCATTCTTAAAATTCTTATTATTAACCCTAATTGACTTAAAGTAGATAAAGCAATAATTTTTTTTATGTCAAACTCATAATTAGCTGAAATACCTGCCATAAATATAGTCAACCCAGATAATAATAATAAAACTTTTAAAAAAAAAAAATCTAACAATAATATATTAAATCGAATTAATAAATAAACTCCTGCAGTAACTAAAGTTCTAGAATGAACTAAAGCAGAAACAGGAGTAGGAGCTGCTATAGCAGCAGGCAATCAAGATCTAAAAGGAATTTGTGCTCTTTTTGTTATAGCAGCAATAATAATTATAATTTTAATAAAATTTATAAAATAATCATTTTTTATAAATTCTAAATAAAAAATATAATTTCAACTACCATAATTTATTATCCAACATACAACTATTAAAATTATTACATCTCCAATACGATTAGAAAGAGCAGTTAATATACCAGCATTATAAGACTTAAAATTTTGATAATAAATTACTAAACAATAAGAAATCAAACCTAATCCATCTCAACCTAAAAAAATTCTAATAATATTTGGACTAATAATTAATAAAACCATAGAAAATACAAATAATAAAACCAAAATAATAAATCGATTTAAATTTAACTCTGATCTTATATATCTTTTTCTATAATAAATTACAGAAGATGAAATTAAAGAAACAAATATTAAAAAAAATAATGACATTCAATCTAATAAAATTGATATAACAATATTTATTGAATTAAAAGAAATCAATTCTCATTCTAAAAAAATTACTAAATTATTTATAATAAAATATAAACCAAAAAAAAAATTTAATAACATAAAAAAAAATAAAAAAAAAAATCTAACAAAACAAATATTAAATTTATAAATAACTCAAAGTAATTATTTTTACATTTTTGATTCCACAAATCAATATTTTTATTAAATTATTTAAGTAATTAATTATACTATTATTTAAACTAAAATCATAATATAAAATAATCAATTTTTAAAATTAAAATATTTAAAGGAAATCAATGTAAAAATAATATTAAATATTCACGAGAAACCCCCATATAAAATCTTATCACTCTAAAATTTATTTTACCATGTTGAGTATAAGAATATAAATATAATCTATAACCAGCTCTTAAAAATGAAATTAATATTAATATTAATATAGAAAACTTAGATCATCTAACTAATCTAATAATTAAACTTATCTCCCCTATTAAATTTATTGACGGAGGAGCTGCTATATTAGAAGAAGATAATAAAAATCATCATAATCTTATTGAAGGTATAAAGTTTATTATACCCTTATTTAAAAATAAACTTCGACTATTAGTTCGTTCATAATTAATATTTGATAAACAAAATATACCAGAAGAACATAAACCATGGCCAATTATTAAAACATAAGATCCTAAATAGCCTCAATAATTTATTGTTATAATCCCCCCAATTACTAATCTTATATGAGAAACAGAAGAATAAGCAATTAAAGACTTAATATCATATTGACAAAAACATTTTATACTAATATAAACTCCGCCAACTAGTCTAATAATAATTCAAATATAATTAAACTTTATATTAACTTTTTGTAAAATAATTATAATCCGTATTATGCCATACCCCCCTAATTTTAATATAACCCCAGCTAAAATTATTGAACCTGAAATAGGAGCTTCTACATGAGCTTTAGGCAATCATAAATGAACAAAATATATAGGTATTTTAACTAAAAAAGCTAAAATTATCGATAAATATAATAATAAATAATTTAAATCATAAAATTTTATTATATAAATTATTATTCTATTTAATTTATTATTTAAATAAAAAATTCTTATTAATAAAGGTAAAGATATAAATAATGTATAAAATAATAAATATATTCCAGCTTGAATACGTTCAGGCTGATATCCTCAACCAATAATTAATAATAATGTAGGAATTAACCTCCCCTCAAAAAATAAATAAAATATAAATAAATTCATCATACTAAATGTTAAATACAACATAATTATTAAAAATATAATATTAATTAAAAAGTAAGAAATATATAAATTATTTTTATACAAATTTTCTCTTGATATAATTATTAAACAACAAATTCAAATTCTTAATAAAATTAGACCAAATGATAATATATCTAATCCTATTATATAACTTAAATTCGTATAATTAAAAATTATAATAGAAGTATTCATAAAAAAAAAAAATAATATAAATAATATTATCTGAACCAATCAATAAATTTTTATTTGAAAACATAAAGGAATTATAAATAATAAAAAAATTAAAAATTTTATCATTAAATTAAATTAAACCTTTGAAAATAATCATTACCATGAGTGCGAATTATTGAAACTAAAATCGACAAACCTAAAGCACCTTCACAAACTGTTAGCACTAAAAAAATCATCAATATATATATATTAAACATAATATTTATTAAATATAATATTAATAAAAAATATATTCTCAAAACAATAAACTCTAATCTTATTAACATAATTAATAAATGCTTTTTTTTTGAAACAAAAATTATATTACCAATTAAAAATATAATTATTACAACAGAAATTATATAAATTAACATTTGTTTTTATAGTTTAATTAAAACATTGGTCTTGTAAATCAAAATTAAGAAATTTCTTTAAAAACTTCAAAGAAAAAGAAAATCTTTATCTATAATCTCCAAAATTATTATTTTATATAAACTATTCTTTGAAATAATTAAAATATTTTTATCTTTAAGATTAATTTTTATTTCTCTATCTATAATTTTTATTAATCACCCTCTTTCTATAGGAATAATAATTTTAATTCAAACACTTTTATTATGTCTAATATCAGGAATATTAATTAATACATATTGATTTTCTTATATTTTATTTTTAATTTTCTCCGGAGGTTTATTAGTATTATTTATCTATGTGTCAAGAATTGCATCAAATGAAATATTTAAAATTTCCATAAAAATTAAAATAATTTCATTTATATATATTATTTTAACAATAATTTTCTCTTTTTATTTAAAAAATAATTTATATTTTATAAATAAAATAATTAATGAAGAAATAATAATATTTTTTAATTCATTTTTTTACGATTATAACAATATTAATTTATCAAAATTATATAATGAACAAACATATTTTTTAATAATAATAATAATTATTTATTTGTTTATTACATTAATTGCAGTAGTAAAAATTACTAATATTTTTTTTGGTCCTTTACGATCATTTAACTAATGATAAATTATTTCAAATCAATACGAAAAACTCACCCATTAATTAAAATTATTAATGGATCATTAATTGATTTACCTAGACCATCTAATATTTCATCTTGATGAAATTTTGGATCTTTATTAGGTTTATGCTTAATTATTCAAATTATTACAGGACTCTTTCTAACCATATATTATTCAGCGAATATTAATTTGTCATTTTATAGAGTAAATTACATTTGCCGAGATGTAAATTATGGGTGATTAATTCGAACATTACATGCTAATGGAGCTTCATTTTTTTTTATTTGTATTTACACCCATATTGGACGAGGAATTTATTATGAATCATTTAATTTTTTAATAACATGAATAATTGGAGTATTAATTTTATTTATATTAATAGCAACAGCTTTTATAGGATACGTTTTACCTTGAGGGCAAATATCATTTTGAGGAGCTACAGTAATTACTAATTTATTATCAGCAATCCCTTATTTAGGTACTATATTAGTAAATTGAATTTGAGGGGGATTTGCAGTAGATAACGCCACTTTAACTCGATTTTATACATTTCATTTTTTACTTCCATTTATTATTCTAATATTAACAATAATTCACTTATTATTCCTTCATCAAACAGGTTCAAATAATCCATTAGGAATTAATAGAAACTTAGATAAAATTCCATTCCATCCATTTTTTATTTTTAAAGATTTAATTGGATTTATTATTTTATTAATAATATTATTATTATTAACATTAACAAATCCTTATTTATTAGGAGATCCAGATAATTTTATCCCCGCTAATCCATTAGTTACCCCTATTCATATTCAACCAGAATGATATTTTTTATTTGCCTATGCAATTTTACGATCTATTCCTAATAAACTAGGAGGAGTAATCGCATTAATTTTATCTATTTTAATTTTAATTATTCTCCCATTTACTTTTAATAAAAAAATTCAAGGAATTCAATTTTACCCAATTAATCAAATAATATTTTGAATATTAGTATCTTCTATTATCTTATTAACTTGAATTGGAGCTCGACCTGTTGAAGAACCTTATATTATTGTAGGACAATTATTAACAATTGTATATTTTAGATATTTTATTATTATACCTTTTATTAATATTTATTGAGATAATTTAATTTTTTAAATTAAATTAATGAGCTTGTTTAAAGCATTTGTTTTGAAAACTTAAGAAAGAATAATAATTCTATTAATTTATATACTAATTATTTTTTATATTAAATAATAAATTTTAAATCCAATAAATAATAATAAATAATTTAAAGAAACAGGTAAATAACTTTTTCAACACAAATATATTAATTTATCATACCGATATCGAGGTAAAGTACCTCGCACTCAAATAAATATAAATGAAATAAATCTCATCTTTAAATAAAAAATTAAACTTAAATTATAACCCCCCATAAAAATTAAAACAAAAATTATACTCATAAATAAAATCATAGAATATTCAGATAAAAAAATTAAAGCAAATCCTCCTCTTCTATATTCAATATTAAACCCTGAAACTAACTCTCTTTCACCCTCAGCAAAATCAAAAGGAGTTCGATTAGTCTCCGCTATTAATGAAGATAAAAATATTAAACTTAAAGGAAATATAATAAATAAAAATCAAATTAATTTTTGAAATTCATAAAATTTTATTATATTTAAACTTATAATTATTATTAATCTAGATATTATAATTAAAGATAATCTAACTTCGTAAGAAATTGTTTGAGCTACAGCCCGTAAACCACCTAATAAAGAATAATTAGAATTGGAAGATCAACCAGCAATTAACAAAATATAAACCCCTAATCTAATAACTCTTAAAAAAAATATAATACCTAAATCAAAAGAAATAAAATTAAAATAATATGGAATTAATATTCAAACTATTAAAGATAAAATAAAACCAATAACTGGAGACATATAATAAAATAAATAATTTGAAAAATTTAAATAAACTATTTCCTTAGTAAATAATTTAATACCATCTGAAAAAGGCTGTAATAACCCTATATAACCTAATTTATTAGGGCCTTTACGAATTTGTATATATCTTAAAACTTTACGCTCTATTAAAGTCAAAAAAGCTAATCTAATTATTACACCAATAATCAAAATTAAATAACCAATAATAATATTTATAAAATCAAAAAATAACATATACTACATATATAATAAATTATATATTATTGAATTCTAAAATCAACACATTTTTCTGTCAAAATAGTTATATATATATATATTTACATATATACATACATATATTTAACACTTATTAATAAAATTCATTTATAAAAAATTATTTTAAATATTTGATCCTTTCGTACTAAAACATTTTATTTTTCTAAAGATAGAAACCAACCTGGCTTACACCGGTTTGAACTCAGATCATGTAAGATTTTAATGATCGAACAGATCAAAATTTTAAACTTTTGCATTTAAATTTTATCTTAATCCAACATCGAGGTCGCAAACTTTTTTTCTTATTTGTACTAAAAAAAAATATTACGCTGTTATCCCTAAGGTAATTTTTTCTTTTAATCTTAATACAGGATCAATTATTCAATTATTTATGTTTAATTAAAAAAAAAGTTTATTTAATTTTTTTATCACCCCAATAAAATAATATTAAAAATAAAACAATTAAATTATATATAAATATTTTAATTTTAATAATATAAAACTCTATAGGGTCTTCTCGTCTTTTAAATTCATTTTAGCTTTTTAACTAAAAAATTAAATTCTATACTTAATTTAGAGACAGTTTATATTTCATCAAATCTTTCATACAAGTCTTCAATTAAAAGACTAATGATTATGCTACCTTTGTACAGTCAAATTACTGCAGCCCTTTAATTTTTAAATCAGTGGGCAGATTAGACTTTAAATTAAAATCAAAAAGACATGTTTTTGTTAAACAGGTGAATATAATAATTTGCCGAATTCCTTTTAATTAATTATTAAATAATTTATTATAAATTTATTTATTTTTATACTAATTTTATCATTATCACTAATTATATAAAATTATAAAATATATTTTTATAAAAATTTAAATTAATTTAAATTTTATTTTTTTTAAAATTTTTTATAAAAAATTTTAATTTATAAACAATATAAATTTTAAAAATTTTAAATATTAAATTTTTATTATAAATTTTTAATTTAAAGCTTATCCCTTAAATTATATAATTTTTTCTTTAACTAAATTAAACAATTAAATAAATTAAAAAAAAATTAAAAATTAAATTTTTTTCTAAAAAAACTAGATATATTTAAAAACGAATAACATTTCATTTCAAATTAATTATTTAAAATAATTATTTTACATTAAATTTATTAATTAATTAACTCTTTTAAATTCGAGATATTTAAATATTCATAAATATTATTTAATAAACTCTGATACACAAGATACAACAACTTAAATTTACTTTTTATTAAATTTATTTTATTATATTTCAAATTTCTATTACTATACTAATTAACTATAAAATTTCTAATTTTTTCTATTAAAATACTTAAACCCCCTATTTTAATATTAAAATTACTTTTATTACCCCTAAATTATTAATTTTCCTTTTTTAGATTAATTAAATATTAATATCTTTTCAATGTAAATGAAATACTTTTAATTAAGATATAATCTAAATTCTAGAAGCACTTTCCAGTACATCTACTTTGTTACGACTTATTTCAATTTTTAAATGAAAGCGACGGGCAATATGTACATATTTTAATTTTTAATCATTTTATTTAAATTAATAAAATTACATTTAAATCCACTTTCATTTTTATATTAAAAAAAAAAATTCATTTAAATAAATTTATTGTAATCCATCATATTCTTAACTATATTCTACATCTTGATCTGAATTAATTTTTAATTAAAATTTTTAAATATTAATATTTTTTAAAAATATTTTTTTAACAACGATATATAAAATTTTAAATTAAGTAAATTTAATCGTGGATTATCAATTATTAGACAGATTCCTCTAAATGAACTAAAATACCGCCAAATTATTTAAGTTTTAATAAATAATTACCTAATATTTTAGTATTATATTTTTAATTTTAATAATAGGGTATCTAATCCTAGTTTTTTAAAAAAGTTATTAAATCATAATTTTTATTTAAATTTTTATTAAATTAAAATTTCACCTAATAATTTAATTTTTAATTTAATAAATAATTATTTATTAAATACTGAAAAATTTTAATTAAATTTTTGTATAACCGCAACTGCTGGCACAAAATTAGTTATTTATTTTAATATTACTAAATCTTAATTTCTTAAATATTTTAATATTAATTACTACAAATTATTATATTATTAAAATAAATAAAATTAATCACTAAAATTTGTATGTAAAATAAATTAAAAATAAAATAATAAAACTATAAAAATTTTTTTTATATGCAAATTATTTTATATAGAATTTTTTTTTTTTTTTTTTTACGTAAAATTTAATAATATTATTAAACAATTAATAATCTTTCTCTCTCTATTTTCTAATATTAAATTTAAAAATATATATCATTATAAATCCTATAATATTATAATTATATAACTATATATTAATATAATTATATTCTATTAGGTAAAATTTATAAATTAATTATATTAATATAAATAAAAATTTAATTAATTAATAAATTAAATAATTAATTAAATATTTAATATACATATATATATATATATATATGTGCGTGTGTATGTGTGTGTATGTGTGTGTATGTGTGTGTATGTGTACAAATAATATAAATTATAATTTATTAAAGAAAATCATCATTAAATTTATTATTTAAACCATTTGTAATAATTTTTTTATAAAAATAAAAAAAAATTAATA